AAGGGCAGTACCTGTGTACTCAACAAGAAATCTTAGTGCATTTAGCATATCATTTTTTTTTCTAGGCCATCGCATCGAGTTGCTCTTTAATAAGGAGACCGCCCACACGTGGGTTACTTCGGGTTTAGGCACGAAAGTGTTCCTGGCCTCGACTTCTTTTTCTTTTAAGGATTCCCCTCAATTTATACGGTTTGAAAGCGGACAACCTTTGGGGTTCCTTTCATCTTGGCCCTTGTTCGCGCTTTGCCATCACTTCTGTGTTTGGCTAGCGGCCGACAAGGTCTATCCAAATAAGAGGTTTAGGTCTTACGCCCTTTTGGGCGACGATCTTGTGATCGCCGACCGAAAGGTGGCGGAGGCCTACAAGTATGTGATGTCCCAGTTGGGGGTTTAGATCTCAATGGCGAAATCCTTGATTTCTGAGAGTGGGGCCTTAGAATTTTCATCGGGGGGAAGTCTATTTGAAATTTCTGCGGATTGTTACGTGCATAAGCGAGGCGCCAGAGGCTGTCGAGAATAGAGATATAGCTTCCTTCTTTGAAGCGCCTCCCTTTCCTGATAGAACTGCTACCTTGTGCTTGCTTACTAGACTGGCTGGACTGCCTCCTCCATAACTGGTACTAGTGCCGCTACCTATGCTGCTGATACTAAGCTGGGATCTGCTTCTCGGTCGGAACTAGTGCTCCTCGACCTTACTTCTTTTTGCAATACTGAAAATCCGGCAAAAGGAAAGCTTACCGATAAATGCGGAATTCTCTCTTTAAGGCTAAGGCTTCACTTCAAGCAAGCAATTGTTCTCTTCGACTGACACAGGGATAAAGAAAGACTGGTTCCCCCTTTCGAACTTGAAAATCTCATTGGCATTATTGGCAAACGAAACTGGTCAACAAAGGCCTACTTTATGTCTGTGTCTGTTTTCCTCTGCGCAGCGCAGGACTACTCTATTCGGTGACTTATCGAACAAAAAACGGAGAATCTTGTTAGGTCTACTTGAATGCATCATTTGCAGCAGGAGAAGAATGAATTGAAGGGTGGAGTTCGCTCGTCCTATTTGATCCACCCATTCTTACCGAACTTTTTTTAGAAAGAAAGTCAGCTTATTGGCGTCCTCTTCTCTTTTCTGGATTCATTCCCTACTAATGAAATTTCACCCAGGTAGCAAGAAGGTAAGCGGTATCGTAGCCAGGTGTAGCAGCAAACCAAAGTGATCCAGAATAAGTGGTTTCGCCACTTGACGTCGTCCTTGATAAGTAAGGGGGATCAGTCTTTCGATGGGCAAAAAGCCTTTTCCGAGTAGAAATTCATTTCCAAAGAATTACAGTTCCGAAAAAGTATAATGCAGGAGGCCGCTAAAAAAATTAACACAATTCTCGTATAGAAAGAATAGCAGCAGTACGGCTTTTAGAGGGCCCTCCCCTCTCTTATATTACTTGTTGGAGTTCCCCTGTCCCCCATCCTCTTTTCTTTCCCCGGTTAACAACCGCTTCTTTCTTTTTATTTTTATTATCTTCTTCTGCATCTTTATTGACTTCCTCCCAACCATTACATTGCGTGTCATTTTTGGGTATAAGCCCTTAAAAATAGCTCTGAAACAACTCTCATTTTTGGATGTAGGTTATTTATGGGATCTGCCGTGGGTAATAAGTTATATTCTTTCTATTCTTTCTTATCCCCAGGTAGGTCAGTGACCGAGAGATTCTGTGTTGAAGAAAGAACTCTGAGTGAACAAGGCTAAAGCCTATCTTTTCTCAAGCTTCGAAATAGCTATCCGTTCAAAGAGTCCGTCTTTCTTTGTTAAATGGCCGAATTAGCCACACCCATAGAAGGGAGCAATCCCAGCAGATTCATCCATAGCAGTAGAGTCGTAAACAAGAACAGCAGAGTTTACAGCTGAACAAGTCACTTCCTTCTTTGCTTCAAAACAGAGAAGAGCGGCAACAGAAAGTGATGTCCTACTTGACTTTATTATGATTTACATGTAACTTCTCGAAACGATAGTGAAAGCTTCATCCTTCGAATTCTAAATTAGAAAGGGATGGGGAAGACTCGGCAGCATTTGCTTATGACAGAAGAGCAATCAACCAAGAGCCATGCACACCATAAGCATACATGGACACCAGACCGTCTATGCCCAAGGGCCAAAAGAGCTAGAACGGTAACTTTCCTCTTGTTAGAGTCAAAGGAAAGGCAAAAAAAGGATCTTCTACTTAGAATACGCTACCACCAAAGGCAAAAAAGGGCGATGCGCAATCAAGACATTCATGCACACCGCCATCAACAGAGGCAAGAGCAGCTAAGGCCGCTTCTTCCTTGTTTACAGCAACCCCTGAGTGACCGGTCGATTACTGGCTTTAATGAGTGTCGCCCCATTCTGCTGTCCCTTCCCGAACTTTCTCTTCGCCGTTCCCTATGAAGCTAAACCTCGACTCTCGTCATGCAATCTTCAGTCATGGGCTTTGATTTATGTGTATGCCAGGTCAGGACGAAGGGAAATTGACTAGCCTAGAGTTTGATCGCTGATCGAATGTTAAGTACGAAGCGATCAAGTGGAAGTAGTGCCAGCGATAACCAAACCCCTCGACCAACCACTATGTATCCATGGCCACTAGGGATGAGAAAGGGGCTACGGAAGTTCGTTATTCATACTCGTCATTTATATGGTTACAGATAGGAATTTTGTTGCTTGGAAATGGAGAAGCAAAACAACAGGAATTTTTTCTGTTGCCAAAAAGAAAAGGGTGACCCATAACTTGTTTTCCCGGTTTAGATATAGATTCAAGAGAAGAGCCCTATTGGATATAGTAAGGGGAAAGGGCAGTTTTACTGGTACAGATAGATCCTCCTTTTGGTACGTAGACGGATCGAAATGTAGGTGAAGTTTATCCAGCTCCACTTGTTGATCCATCAATAGCGGAGCAGAGGACTTGCATTCTCCTAGGGTTTAGCCGTTTACCCAGAAGAGAGGAATACAAGGGCGATGATAAGTTGATCCGGCACTAGTGGTAGAGGTCGCAGGGCCTTCCACTTCACTTACCTAAGAGGTCAGGCTGAAAGTTAACCTATCGATTCACCGGCACTAATAGCATTTCCTCCTATCCCAGGATACCTACCAGCAAGAGCAGATCCTGTTCCATATGCGGGGGCGAGTAGCGGTAAGTGAAGTAAGTTCAGGAAGTCAAAAAGTGCAAGTGCTTTATTGACAAACTCTTCTGGTAAGCACAGGTTCTTCCTTTTACTAAAGCTCTGGACCCCGAAGCCCCTATTAGTCAGGCATTGGAGCTGGTTCTTCCCTAGGTCTTTCATAGATAAGGGTCTAGTCTCACTCCTTCTATTGAGGGGGTTTCCTCCTCAGCTGCACACCACACTACAAAGTTGTGACAGAGGGCAAACAAAGGCAAAGAGGAAAGGGAGACATCGCGACCGAACAAAGACCTGACCACCATCTCCTGAAACGTCACCGGAAAGATATCCTTTGCTGACAATCAATCAAAATAGAACAGATGATCAAGGCAGGTCGAGCGGAGCGCTTTGATTAAATGTCCCATCATTGGGAATTCTCCGCAGAACGCTTATACACCACTGGTGAGCGGGCCGAAGTAGTGCTTGTTTCAAAGAGTTCGGAATCGCGAAGATAGGCAGTTTTCCTGCTCCCTCTTTCTTGAAGCCTAACCGCCAAAAGGGTATCGGATTCCTCGATTTTGAATCAGGTTTCCGCCTTTATGAACTTAGCCATTCTGGATTAGGACAAAAGAGATTGGTAAGTAAAGCATGGCATGCCCGCTATGGGCTTTTTCGCCAGTGTTTTCCCTAATTTATATTTTTAAACCTTAGATCGACCAATCATCAATCGATTTCCCAGTCTTCATTACGTTCGATATCGAAATGAAGCTTACGATTCTCTTAGTGAGAAGCTCAGTTCCGCTTTAATTAAGTCCGACAAGCGGGCACGAGAACTAGGGTTGGTTTGGCTAGCCTTCAAGCAGGCAACCAAGAGAGATAGGCGCGGAAGGTCTTTCAATTCAAAGCAGTCGATTGAAGCTGAAAAGATTCCCCTCAATAGAAGACATTCCCCCCGGCCCTAGATTCAGTTTATGAGGAAGGGGATAGGGATACGGATTTGGATGCCTCAGTGGATTCCCATCCTTGATTACGCAGATTCGTATGCCTATTTTGTTGATTACGATGCAGAGGGATCGATCGCACTTCTTCTATTCAAGATTCTTTATCTGGAACTGGTTCAAAAAAGAATTTCCTTTTTGCGGTTCGGGAGGGCTTGGTTCCCTGGGACTGGCTATTCCTGGAAAAAGTGAAGTCAATCAGAAACCTCGTAGTTGCAAGCAGCATAAGAAGGGGTTTCTGGTTCGGGCGTGATGGCTCTCGGCTTTCGTGACATTTCTTTATTGCACTGGTACTTGTATCCAGCACTTATTCTCCTTATCCCGCAGCACCTTCTGTTGTGTAACTTCTATGGGATCATGGATTTTTTTTTAGTAGTGATTGATTTACTAAGCCAAGAAAGCATCTGTTAGTCGATTTCCCGCGAGCGAGGGTGAGGCGCTTCCCCCGAACACTTGTCTTACTCGTATATCTAGTACTTACGTATTTCTTTTCGTTAAGCTAGGTAACATTCCTTTTCCAAAGCGGGTGATTGACGGCTGGAGAATTGTTAGATCTTAAGGGGCTAGAGGACTCCCCTAAAGAAAGGAGGGGGGAATTGCTAGCTTGTTATAGTTATACGAAGTCCTGAATTAACAACTGAATAAGAGGAGCGATGTTGCTTGTTAATAGCTGCTCGGTGGCTGCCCTCTTCTTCCGCTCGTCTCTTAGGGCACAGACAGGTAGTTTGTTGCTTCTTATATCGAAGCGAAGGTAGATTAATGAGGAACTGCTGCCCTTTAGCTGCAAAGATCGTGAATTCCTTTTGCCTCCTCCCTCTATACTAGAACCTAGGCGGCCAGTGATAGTAGGAACACCCAGATCCTCGCAAGTCGGGAACAAAGGACCGATTTGACTATCTCTCTCAAACCAGTCTAGGTCCCTCCCTGTGAACAATTTCTTATTCTTGTCCAGGGTATAACGCACCCGAGAATACCAAAGTGCCCCGTGATTCCACTGTTCTCCCCTACTATTAAAAAACGAAAGCAGAACATAGTTCGTATGGAAGGGAAGTGTGACACGATCTTTCTTTCGTCACACGCCCTTTTAACTTACACTGCACTTTCCACACCTGCTGAGTCAACTGATGAGTAGGGAGTGCCTTCCAGGTTGGAGCCCAACTCATCCCTTGATGAAGAGGGATGGTGGACACCCAAGGCAGATACCGTTTTTCAAGTGTGTAAAGATCACTTTTGATTGAATACACAACATCTAAAACGACCTCAGGATCATCCCATGGTCTAGATATGCTGTCTAAAGTACTTATACTGACTTTCTTAGGAAGTTCTATGATCTTAGCTAACGAAAAGAGAGATACAATTTCACAAGCCTATCCGCCTTTTCAGCCTTCCTTATCATCATTCTACGATGGAAGGACGGAATGATACGAGGATACCCTGAGCGATTGAGGGAGACGGGAACAGGAAGTAAGACATGTGGGCTTTTACGACCACCATATGCCGTCTGGAGGCAGGAGCTACACTGTTTTAAATAGAGAGCACAGTGTAGCCACCCTGACTTCTTACCTGACCTGATCACGTGTTTGGTAAACAAGTATGCTCCAATATAGAGCTCTTTGGTCAGACCATCAGTGATGATGAGGATCACCTTATTAATTAAGGAATGATCTCATCACCCGAGAATCTTCCATGATTCTCTGCCACCGGATGGGTGACACTTTCAAGAGATAGCTAAATAGTGCATGCATGGTTCGCAGTTAATTATGCTTCTATCAGGTTCATACCCTGACAACCAATAAGTACATCTGCCTACCCAGGTATGATATAACCTCTTGTGAGGCTTCCGCGTCACCCCATGTTACTAGATGCATACAGCATCCAGCTCTCTCCGGGAAGTGATCCACCCGGACTCTTTTTCTATTTTTCTTGCAGGGAAGACTGAGCTCAACCTAGACTGAATCCGTCACTCTTGGAAAAGAAGGAGAAAGGATGCCAGGTAGAGTGCTTATGCCCGGGCCTCAAAGAGGCTAGGTGGGGAGAAAGCGGCCGTTGCACTGCTAGGAGTGTAATTGAATCTATCCATCTTTTCCTTGCGGATTAGCTATTCCTTTCCTTGAGGAAATGGTTAAAGAGCTTTGGCAAGAGCAGCTTCAACTTTGGCTTTGACAAGATCTATAGAACCTGATGCCATGGAGGGCAATGGTTGAGCTTTATTCGCTCCCGGAGGAAAGGCTTACCATTGATCAAAGAAGGAAAGTCTAGACCCTAACCCTTTATGGGGTCTTGTTCTAAAGTAAAAATTCCCCTGTACTAAACAATTACACCGGAGAAATACATGGACAACTAAGGCCCCTAAGCTGGTTGGCTTTGGGTGAATGCCCGGGCCTTGAGATTACTTACTTTCAGCTAGTCACAAAAGTGCAGCTCCGCTCTTCATGCGGCCAAAGAGTTTAGCTTCTGTCTTATTATACGATGATAGTGGCTAGCTTCTTTGGCATCTTCGGGTGCCTACTTCCAGCAGATCTTTGGGCATTAAAAGTCGAGTTTCGGGGCTTCGTTCTTCCAGTTCTGCAAGCTTTCTGGATATCCCTTCGTTAGCCTTTTTTAATTCAGCTACCAGTGAATCCTGTTGTTTGAGGAACTCTGCATCTTTGGCTTGTAAGTACCGAATTTCAACTGCTAGCTGCTCTCTTTCTTCTTCAATCTTTGAGAACCGAGCTTCCAGGGAATTGAGCTGTTCATGCTCCTGATCTAAGGCACTCTCGCAGTTAGAAGTCTTTTCAGAAGCAGTAGACTGAGAGGCTTTGGCAGAATTGATCGAACTTCTTGCTCTCAGGGTGCTTTCCTTGAGCTCAACCATCCGGGATGCTAGTTTTCTGAGGATGATTCTTTCACGTAAGTCAGGGGAGTTCATCTACCTACTAAAACATCGCCCGCCTAGCATCTCTTGCTCCAACAGAACCTCTGGACCACATCCTGGCGCCCCGTCTTTCTAGTTGAGAAGTGCAGCCTCCTTCTTATTGGTTGGGGTGGGCCTTTCCCTTTACTGGGGGGACGCTTTCTTGCTTGTTCACCTACCTGCGCGAGAATTCACTGACTTTCCTTGTGCGTTGTCAGATCAAAAGCATGGTATATAAGATCGTGATAGGGCTTATATCCCCGATCTATCAGCGAAGGTAAGAAACTAGAGCTAGAGCTCGAACTCTGTTTTGAACTTCTCCCTAGTTAACCGTAGATTCTGCTTAGATATATACCCACGTAGGGGAACTACTAACTAGTTGCTCGAATGAAGGAACTAATCTTAGCTCGAACTACTAATTCACGAACTACTTAACGGAAGGGATTCTACTGCCTAGAAAGCCCATTTCTTTGGGGAACGCAGGAACTCTTAGCTCTTACAACTAGAACGAAGGAACTCCTTTTGAAGCCTACCTTTCCGGTTATGGATTCAACCCTTTCTTTGACTTATCTTTTGCTTAATCAACTAGCTAGTAGAGGCGGAAGAAAGTAGAACCTCAATCGACGACTACAACTTACGCAAATAGATACGTAGAAGAAACTGTAAACAGGCCAGAAATAGACTTTCAGAACCTAGCTGATGGATTGGGCGTGGGAACCTCCAAACTACAGTTTGAATGCAGGGAACTTGGCCTTAGAATTCTCAAAAGGGGGAACTAAGGATTGTGCCCGTACTTAAACAATGGCTTTTCCCTACTTGCTTCTACTTCTTAGCTTAGCTTGGCAGCTCAGCTTTAGGATAGGAAAGGAACTAGCTGGACTTCTTTCTTTAGCGCTTGGCATCTTAGCAGGACTTACTTAACGACTTCTGGCAATCTTAGCAGTACTTAAAGCTCAACAAGGAAAGAAGTATTGGAGAGTCTCTTCGAGAGATACGTCTTCAAAGAGTATTTTACGCCACGTCACCAAAGAATTATCCCCCCTTCAACTTTGACTCTTTAGGGTCCCTGTCCCCGAAAGAAGGAGATTCAGATTAGGGCGGGAGTTAGGCAAGGGCCGTGATTGCCCCTTCTACGACTTTGACCGTTCTTAGGACCGAGGAAGACTAGGGAACTCAGTCAAAGACTACGTCTTTCCTCTACTTCTCGGTAGGGTTCAGTATAGGGGAAAGCTTCTTCGGAACGCATGCCAGGGGATGTCTTTCTCAAGCCTTTCGTTTAGCGGGAAGAACTCCCATAAAGACTTCCTTTGAGCAGTGAAGAAGTGCCATACGCCTTAGATCAGGGGATTCCTCTCCTTTCATCCTTTCAGATAGTTTCAGAGTCAGTGACAGAAGGAAGGTACGAGAGTCACTCGACCGAGAGGGACTAGGAGAGCGAGGAAAGTAGGATTATGCAGGAAGGTAGGCTGTTGGTGAAAGGTAGCACTAGGATGATATCGAGACAAGGAGGAAATGGATTCCGCTTGGGCAAGACAAGGGTTACGGAACCCAAGGATGTATAAGGAATGCCTCACCTCAGAACTGGCAGCTAAGCCATTTACTAAGGAACATCTCCTCTTTCCTTTGCTCTCTCTCCTAGATACCGAATCTCAGTATTGTTTTGACTTTGTTTGAATTAAGTAATGAATCTTCCTGCTTCTGGGCAGCAAAACCCCGAAACCAACTCCCTAACTCGTTCGAGCTAGGCCGAAGTTCCTGGGATCGTTGCAACCCAATCAATGTTTCCATATCTTTCGGCGTATCACCAGTATTTTCTTCCTAAATTGGTGCATTCTACGCGGTTAGTCTATCGGCCTATCGCCAGTTTCTCTTTTCTAATCAAGGTGATTCTCTGGACTATCTTACTCTATTGAGTTCGTAGTTCTTCCCGGAGTGTACCCCAAATCCCTCACTCATGGGAGCGAACCCCGAAGCCAAGGTTGCTAAGGATCTCTACCTATCCTAAGCCCATGCAGCTAGTTCGCTGTCGCTGTTGCAGGCACCTACTTCTAGGTTTGAGTATGCAGAATTCCTAGTAACCTCCGCCCTAAGGGTTCAGGATCCCTAATAGTGGTTAGTCTTCCTAAGCCTGTTTGCATCTTTCTCGTGAATCGGCATGTATTTCCTTTTGTAAAGCTGCCCAAAGAGCAGGCTATTCGCTCCCTTTTCTTTGGTTTGAGAACTTACATCGACTAGGCCGTAAAGGAGTCAGTATTGACTTTCACGACTATCAAGCAAAGGAGCCATCTTTCATGGATGCATGGTTTCGAACTAGAATAGCGAGAGGAGCGAAAGCAGCAAGCATATAAACAACAAGAAGGAGGAGCGCAAGCCTTTTTCACAGAAGAGGATCTTTGCCACAGAACGAACTCTTCCAGATGAGGATGTTAGCGAATAGGCTTTCAACTAATCTCTTTTCTTCCTTCGGCTTTCTCTCTTCTTTTTCCCCGTGCGGGCCTTCGATTTGGATTCTTTTTGTTGATGGATGGGTCTTCTGTCTGTCAGAACTCACTATCCGTCTGGTCTGCATTTAGTCAGTGCTCAGTGGATAGTTCCTTGTCTCGCTCTGGAGGTTCAGGTTCTAGAGCTCCGGTTGGGCTTTCTTTCTTTCTGGATGAAGTTTTTTTTTAAAAAACCGAGTTCCCTAAAAAATACTAGACTACAGCAATAGATTGTTGTTTCTAATTGCCGTTACTATACGGTGATAGGGAACGCTTTCTCGGGTGCCACGATTGTTACGACCACGAAGAAAAAAGTCAAGCAAAAGTAAAGGCTTCCTTCTCTTCCTCAATATAGTAGTTATTTAGCCCTCTATTCGGTAATTCATCTATCTCAGGAAATCGAACTAGTAGCTTAGCACCTAACTAGCTCTATCGACAAGCTACAATGCTTAATAGAAGAAGTGAGTGAAGTTCCGTTTAACTCCTTTTCACTCGTAGGGGGCGGCAAGGAGCTGCTAATCAGTATAGGCAGAAATATCGGTAAAATGCTGTGAATAAGTGAACGAGCAGTGTCTGTACACCCTAAGATTGCGAAACAATTGATTCGCCTAAGCAAGCAACCTCCTTATCAGCGAAAAGAGTTAGTAGATCTAGCGAAGGGAGCAGCGTTCCTGATGAACTATAGCTAGAACACGAAATTCGAGTAATGTCCTTGGCTCCTAACAGCCTCAAACGTGGGACTTCAACAAGAGATTAGACAGGGAAAGCGGTAGTGATAATGGAGATTCTCGCCTCGTATAACGTAGATTCGCTCTGTGATCCACGCACCGAAGGAGTCTCCTCGGCAAAGATACCATAATTTGTTCTCAATAAATAGCAAGAACTCAAACAAGAACTACTAAGACAGAGTCTGGAAGAAGAGGACAGAGGCGTCTAGAACGCAGTTATTTGGCACTGAAAGTCCATAAGCGGGGTCCGCTCATATATAGGCAGTTTGATACTTGAACTTTTTCCTTCTAACAGGCCTTAGCTCTGCCTTCTTTTCTTTTGGTTTAGCTACCTGTCGTCTACTAGTGCACTTTTCCCTTTTCTTTCAATGAGAAGGGATTGAATTGCAAAAGTTGGTATCTCATCTATGGTATGGGAAGGCTTCCTTTCTCTTTCTCCTGGTCCTGTTGGAGCTAGTAATCTCAGATGAAAGAGCGGGCCAATACTAGAACTTTCCTTGACCACTCTCCAATATGAATTGCTGAAGTTGATTCAAGCCGGCATAAAAGCCGGGATTCGTGAACCTTTTCTGCCTATTTCTATCTGGATTTGATAGTCATTGGTCAACTGAAGGGGATCGGTTGGCTTTCCTAGACCTAGAAAAGAAGGGAAATGCGGTACTACTGGTTGTGTGAAATCACTCGATTGAGAGAAAGGGGCCTATTCATAATCTACGGCTTTTTGGAAAGCCCTGTCTACGAGAACGACCATTTCATACTCTATCCTGCTGGCTTCCGAGAGCTGGTTGGTTTTCACTTCCTCTCACTTTTCCATCTTATATAGCTGTAAAATCATACTTGAACTTTTCCCTTCGTTCAGCAGAGCAATTAAGACTTATGACGAAATTCCTGTTCAGAGATTGCGTTAGTGAGCTGGTGAGTTTGAGTCGTCTAGTTCTCTTTCTGTTAGTGGACTTGCGCGTCCCATGGATCATGGCTTCTAGAGGGACCTGTGGCTTTCGTCAAGGTAAGCTTTCAGAAGAGAGTCTCCAACTCTGTTCCTAGAACTTTTTTGGGATGAAGCCCTTTCAACTGTAGCTTCCACTTTCCTTTTCATGACTTGAGTTGAGTCTATCAGAAGAGGTTATTTTGATCGTTGTGCCGAACAACCTAGTGTTGTGCTTTCGTTGACCCTAAAGTTGGGCTTTCGTGTACCTAATTGCTAGAGTACTTGCTAGATTTGGTTCGCGTTCAGTGAACCGATCCAGCCTTTGTTTGAGCTGGTGGGTTGTGATTGAGCTTAGCTTGGCAGATCTCGCACCGTAATGGGAGTGCTTACTTACGAAAGATAGATTGTTGGTATGGCTGCTGCTACCAAAAGCACACTAAGTTAGTCACAGGTAGAAACCTATGAGCTCTACTAGCTCTCCGACTCTATAAACTGAACTTGGCTTTCCCGCCGTTTCGCCCCTCTACCCCATCTTTCTTGCTTGCTATGAGCCTTACTGCTGCTCAGAACGGTCCTTCTTTGCCGGTTGCCGAAGGCTTAAAACCGACAGAATGACCCGGTAACCTTGCACTCCATCGGCTGATCTAGCAGCAGTAGCATCAGTGGCTTGGCTTTTCGGACTGAAGGAATAGTCCTAGGGTGGAACCAGAAATCAACGGATAGAACCGATTCAACAGGGACTGAAGCTGACAAGCGAAGTTAGGCCGGTCTAAAACCATAAGAGGATAAGCTGGCAAGTCGCTCTCACCTCACCGTGTATTATCCTATGTAAGGAACACTTTTCTCAATCTGAAAACAAGTCATTTAGTAGATCTATAAAGCAGCGCCCAAAGTGCAACGCAGTCGAGGAAGGAAAGGAACAAGCGATTTATTACCTAAGTAGCCTTATTAAGGTAAGGGGCGAGAGAAAAATAACACTCCAATTGAGAAGATGTGTTTGTGCCTGTATTTCACAGCGGTCAAGCTTCGGCATTATCTGTTACCGAGGCAAAGGTCATGTGAGGGATAGAACCGATTTGATCAAACACATGTTATCGATACCATCCATTTCTCAAAGGTCGGATTGGAAAATGGGTTTTTGCCTTGTCAGAGTTTTCATTCCATTATTTACCACAACAATCGGTCAAAGGACGATTCCAACAGCATTCCAGAAAACTTTTGGAGGGAGGTCCAATTCCGCGCTCTTCTAATTGCTTAGAAGGGTTAAAAAACTCCTTTACATCTAGGGCTCATCGAAGCCCTATAAGTTCTGTAAATTTAGGAACAGGGCTATCAAATGGTCGACTGCGA